TTCGAAAAAAAAACAAAATATTTTAACTATTTATTAACGAAAATTGTAACTGACGCTAATGGTCAAAAAATTAGCAGAAAGTCAATTAGAATAAAAGAAATTGGTAAAAAAATCCCTCGATGGTCATACAAATTAATCACGGATTTAGAACAACAATCTGGAGAATATCACGAAAACATACCAGTAGATCATCAAATTCGTTCAAGAAAAGGCAAACGTGTAGTAATTGTTACTGCTAACAAGGTGAATACGGATCCTAATACTACTACGGATACTATTATGCCCGATCAAATAGATGAAGCGACCTTGGTACATTATTCACAACAATCAGACTTTCGGCACGGTATAATCAAAGGTTCTATGCGAGCTCAAAGACGTAAAATAGTTATTCTCGAAGTGTTTCAAGCAAATGTGCATTCCCCTCTTTTTTTGGAAAGACTACAAAAATTTACTCTTTTTTCTTTTGATATGTCCGGGTTGATTAAACTTATTTTTATAAATTGGGTGGGAAAGGAGGAAGCATTCCAATTTGTAGAGTATACAAAAGAACAAACAAAAAGAGCAGAAAAAAAAGAAAAGAACAAAAGAAAGGAAAAAGCACGAATAGAAATAGCAGAGGCCTGGGATAGCATTCTACTAGCGCAAGTAATAAGAGGTTGCGTGTTACTAACTCACTCTATTTTTAGAAAATATATTCTATTACCTTCATTTATAATTGCGAAAAATATTGGACGTATATTCCTATTGCAACTTCCTGAATGGTCTGAGGATTTCCAGGAATGGAATAGAGAGACCCATCTTAAATGTACCTATAATGGCGTTCCATTATCCGAAACAGAATTTCCGAAAAATTGGTTAACAGGCGGTATTCAGATAAAAATATTATTTCCTTTCTGTCTGAAACCTTGGCACAAATCGAAATTACGATCCTTTCATAAAGATCTAATGAAAAAGAAAAAAGAAGAAAAAGATGATTTTAGTTTTTTAACAATTTGGGGAATGGAAACCGAACTTCCTTTTGGTTCCCCCCGAAAACGACCTTCCTTTTTTAAACCCATTTTGAAAGAATTTGAAAAAAAAATTGGAAAATATAAAAAGAAGTATTTTCGAGCTCTAACAATTTTCAAAGGAAAAACAAAATTACTTCGGCAAGTTTCAAAAGAAACAAAAAAGTGGATTATCAAAAGTGTTATTTTTTTTATAAAAATAATCAAAAAACTTTCAAAAGTTAGTCCAATTCTCTTATTTAGATTAAGAAAAGTAGAAGTATATGAATCGGGTCAAATTAAAGAAGAAAAAGATTCCAGAATAAGTAATCAGATAATTCACGAATCATTTAGTCAAATTGCATCTCCGAATCGGGCAAATTCTTCATTGCCAAAAAAAAAAATGAAGGATCTGACCGATAGAACAAATACAATTCAAAACCAAATAAAAAGAATCACAAAAGAGAAAAAAAAAGTAACTCCAAGAATAAATAATCTTAGTCTTAACAAAACAAGTTATAATGCTAAAAGATTCAAAAAGTGGCAAATATTAAAAAGAAGAAATGCTCGATTAATCCGTAAATTACCATTTTTTTTTAAATTTTTCATTGAAAAAATATACACGGATCCATTTTTATATATCATAAATATTCCCAGAAGAAATACAAAACTTTTTCTTGAATTAATAAAAAAAATTATTGATAAATCATCCATTTTCAATAATCCAAGAAAAAGAAACGAAGAAAGAATTAATAAAAAAAAGAAAACACCAGTTCCCTTTCTTTCGACTATAAAAAAAAAAAAGCCGTTTGATGATATTAGTAATATTAAAACAAATTCATATTTTTTTTATGACTTATCATCCGTGTCACAAGCATATGTATTTTACAAATTATCACAAATTGAAGTTAGTAACTCGTTAAAATCTGTTGTTCCACCATATCAAGGAATCGCCCCCTTTCTTAAGCCTAAAATAAAGGATTTTTTTGAAACACAAGGAGTGGTTCATTCAAAATTCGCAGATAAGAAACTTTTGAATTATGAAACAAATCAATGGAAAAACTGGTTAAGAAAACATTATCAATACCAGTTATCTCAAACCATCTGGTCTAGATTAATACTAGAAAAATGGCGAAATACGATTCATCAGCCTCGTATAGCTAAAAAGGAAAATTTAAACAAATGGCATTCATATGAAAAAGATCAATTAATTGATTCGAAAAAACAATTTGAAGTATGTTCATTATCTAATCAAAAAGATAATTTTCGAAAATACTATATATATGATCTTTTATCATATAAATTTCTTAATTATGAAAATCAAGCAGAATGCTTTTTTTATGGATCTCCCTTTCAAGTAAATAAGAACCAAGAAATTTCCTATAACACGCCTAAAGAAACCTTTTTTGATATACTGAGGAACATCCCCATTAATAAAAATGGTCTAGGAAGGGTCAATATTCTATATATGGCAAACCCGACCGATAGAAAATATTTCGATTGGAAAATTTTCCAATTTTATCTTAGGCAAAAAGTTGATATCGAGGCTTGGATACTAATCGATAGCAATAGGAATAAAAATACTCAAATTCATACTAATAATTCGCAAATAATTTCTAAAAAAGATCTTTTTTATCTTATAATTCCAGAAATCAATTTACCAAATTCCTACAAAGGATTTTGTGATTGGAATTGGATGGGAATGAATGAAAAAATGCTAAAGCATTCCATATCGAATCTGGAACTTTGGTTCTTCCCCGAATTTGTATTACTTTATAAGACATATAAAATGAAACCTTGGTTTATACCAAGCAAATTACTTCTTTTAAATTTAAATAATCAAAAAATTGATGAAAGGAGAAGTTTTTTGATAGCATTAAATAAAAAGCACCAAAATCAAGAAGAAAAAGAACCTACAAGTCGAGTAGATCAGAGATCTGATCTCTCACAACAAAAAAATATTGAAGAAAATTATGCAAGATCAGACGGGAAAAAGAAAAAACAATCCAAAAGTAACAGGGAAGCAGAACTACATTTCTTCCTGAAACGTTATTTGCTTTTTCAATTGAGATGGGATGAGACTTTGAATCAAAGAATGATCAATAATATCAAGGTATATTGTCTCCTGCTTAAACTGATAGATCCAAGAGGAATTACTATATCCTCAATTCAAAAGAGAGAAATGAATTTGGATATAATGCTGATTCAGAAGCATTTAACTCTTTCAGAATTGATGAAGAAGGGAGTATTGATTTTCGAACCCATTCGTCTGTCTGTAAAAAAAGATGGACAATTTATTATGTATCAAACCATAGCTATTTCATTAGTTCATAAAAGTAAGCACCAAACGAATCAAAAATACCAAGAGCAGAGATATGTTTCTAACAAAAATTTTGATGAAACTATTTCACCACGCGAGAGAATAGCTGGAAATAGAGACAAAAATCGTGTTGATTTGCTTGTTCCTGAAAATATTTTATCGTTTAGACGTCATAGAAAATTGAGAATTCTAATTTCTTTCAATTCAAATAATAGAAATTATATAGATGGAAATCCGGTATTTTGGAAAGGAAAGAACGTAAAAAACCGCAGTCAAGTTTTACAGGCCAATAACCATCTTAATAGAGAGAAAAATCAATTAATGAAATTAAAGCTCTTTCTTTGGCCTAATTATCGATTAGAAGATTTAGCTTGTATGAATCGTTATTGGTTTGATACCAATAATGGCAGTCGTTTCAATATGTTAAGGATACATCTGTACCCACGATTAAAAATTTGGGGATAATAGACTGTTTCTATATATCCTATACCCTACAATAGGATAGGGTATATAATTATAGGGTATAGGAAAGCAAACAAATAGACAAATCACATATCTTGTCTCACATTTCATTCTAGTATCCAATATGAAATGAATCAATAAAATCTTCTTCATTTTAGGTCTAAATTCTTCGATGCAAAAATGTACCAATCTTTTTTTATTCCTATCATTTATTCCTATCAATCAATCCAATCTAAAATTGGATTGATTAGATAGGAATAAAAAAAATTAGGATTTCATAAAAAAATTGGAATTCGATTATTGTATTCAAATTAATAGCATTATTATTATTACTGATCGGTAAAATCCATATCTGTAAAAAGGAGGGGGGAATTTTTTTTATGGTAAAAAATTCATTCATTTCGGTTATTTCTCAAAAAGAAAATGAAGAAAACAAAGGGTGCGTTGAATTTCAAGTATTAAGTTTCACCACTAAGATAAGGAGACTTACTTCGCATTTGGAATTGCACAAAAAAGACTTTTCCTCTCAGAGAGGTTTGAGAAAGATTTTGGGAAAACGTCAACGGCTGCTGGCCTATTTGTCAAAAAAAAATAGAGGACGCTATAAAGAATTAATCGGTAAGTTGGATATTCGAGAGATAAAAACTCGTTAATTTGAAGCGTGATACCGTTTGAGCTTAGTCGTTTTAATTTTGATAAACCTCTTTTGACTTTCAGCAATGCACGGAAAAATGACTTGGGAAAAACTTATGATTGCACCAACTACAAGAAAAGACCTCATGATAGTCAATATGGGCCCTCACCACCCATCAATGCATGGTGTTCTTCGACTGATCGTTACTCTCGATGGTGAAGATGTTATTGACTGTGAACCAATATTGGGTTATTTACATAGAGGGATGGAGAAAATTGCGGAAAATCGAACAATTATACAATATTTGCCTTATGTGACACGCTGGGATTATTTAGCTACTATGTTCACAGAAGCAATAACTGTAAATGGACCTGAACAGCTGGGCAACATTCAAGTACCTAAAAGGGCTAGCTATATCAGAGCTATTATGTTGGAGTTGAGTCGTATCGCTTCCCATCTGTTATGGCTTGGCCCTTTTATGGCAGATATTGGAGCACAGACCCCCTTCTTCTATATTTTTCGAGAACGAGAATTAATATATGACCTATTCGAAGCTGCTACCGGTATGCGCCTGATGCATAATTATTTTCGTATCGGA